TAGACCAGGCTTCTGATAAACTTTGATTCTGGGCTAGCCCAGCACTAACTCTTCGATATATCTCTTGCTGAAAGTACCCCTGATCCCATTGATAACGAGTGGGCCCAAATAATTCGATCGGAGTAGTTGCTGAACCATACCACATAGTTCCAGCAACAACAAAAGCCGCAAAAAAGACAGCAGCGATACTGCTGGAAAGAACGGTTTCAATATTTCCCATACGCAATCCTTTGTATAGACGTTGTGGCGGGCGGACGCTAAGATGGAATAACCCCGCTAATATGCCCAATGTCCCTGCTGCAATGTGATGAGAAGCTATTCCGCCCGGAACAAAAGGATCAAAACCTTCCACGCCCCATGCTGGATTTACAGGTTGTACTTTTCCCGTTAGTCCATAAGGATCGGACACCCATATTCCAGGACCATACAAACCTGTTACATGAAATGCACCAAAACCAAAGCAAGCCACTCCTGAAAGAAATAAATGAATTCCAAAGATCTTGGGCAAATCCAAAGAAGGTTTTCCTGTACGTTCATCGCAAAATATTTCTAAATCCCAATATACCCAATGCCAGATGGCTGCCAAAAAGCATAAACCAGAAAACACAATATGTGCCCCAGCTACACCCTCGTAACTCCAAATACCCGGATTCGTTACAGTTCCCCCTGTGATACTCCAACCACCCCATGAATTGGTAATTCCTAAACGAGTCATGAAGGGTATAACAAACATACCCTGTCTCCACATTGGATCAAGAACGGGGTCAGAAGGATCAAAAACTGCTAATTCATACAGAGCCATCGAACCGGCCCAACCAGCAACCAGAGCTGTATGCATTATATGAACAGAAAGCAACCGGCCGGGATCATTCAATACAACGGTATGAACACGATACCAAGGCAAACCCATGGAAATACCTCTTTATCAAAGATAAATAGACACTACGTAACTTTATTGCATTGGAAAAGACTCTACTATGACTATCCTATGGACCTCCCTTGTTCAGTGAATTGATTATTTCAGAACAGGGGTTAATATTTGTTCTATTCTGTTGGTAATAAAATAATGGAACAATTTTGTTCGTAGGAACAAAGAGAAGCAGATTTATTCTATACTCGATAAGTACCAATACGCAATGGGGGTTGATACCATTTTCTATGAGCGAATGCGTACATACTTATTCATTTCATCGCCTTATTAATAATAATTTGACTTTATTCATCCTGTTTTTCTTTATGACTTTTTCTAATCCATGGATAAAATAAATACGATAAAAGCCAATATATATTATAAAGACAATAAAATCATATTCTTACGTTTCTACATCAAAGTGAAATACAGTACTTAGTTCTTTTTTCTTTCATTTAATGCCTATTGGTGTTCCAAAAGTCCCTTTCCGAAGTCCTGGAGAGGAAGATGCATCTTGGGTTGACGTATAGTGCGACTTGTCAGACATATTGGGTCGTATGGGATTTCCCCGTTTTCTTCCCGGATGGAGATATCCTCTGTTTCGCCCAACCAAGAAAGATTCATTGAATCATCAAAAATTTGGAGCGTGAAGTGCAATTAGATCTATTTTGGGGGGATTAATATTACTTCGAATAATTTATGGTTGGCTTGGTTGGACTAAAAAACTAAAAAATGAAGTATCCAGGCTCCGTTTAGAAAAACCCAATTTGATTGGTAATATATCTATGATTACTAGTTCTATCATAAATGATTCCGATTTGGCTTCTTTGTCAAGCGAGTTAATGTTAATAAATACTTGGAAGGTGTGAAAAAAAAAATTGAAAAAAAAAAGCAGAAAGTCATAACAAAAAGAAATGGTAAGGGGGGCATTTGTCCTATATGTGCAAATCAAAATCGGGCAAATCTTTACCCGGAGTAGAGCATAAACCTAAAAAGATGAAAGAGACCCACTCAGGAACAAAAAAATACCATCGTGATTTGGATTAAATCTCGATGAAACAATACATCAATGAGAAGTTAATTCGATGAGTTTAGTGACTTTTTTATTCTATTTACTTTATTAAATAAAATAAAAAAATAAAGGAGTCAAAACTCGTGTTTATTGAAGAAGAAAAACCCTTTTGTTAGAGGTCAAAAAGAACCTGTTATGAGAAAAGTGAGAAAAGAAAGAGGACTGGAATCTATACATTGATTCTTTTTTTGTTTTCGCAATTTTTTTGAACCGTATGCATCAAAAGGTGCATGTACGGTTTCTGAGGGATACACTTCTACCCTAATCAACCGACTTTATCGAGAAAGATTACTTTTTTTAGGTCAAGCAGTTGATAGCGAGATCTCAAATCAACTTATTGGTCTTATGATATATCTCAGTATCGAAGATGATACCAAGGATCTGTATTTGTTTATAAATTCTCCCGGCGGATGGGTAATACCTGGAGTAGCTATTTATGATGCTATGCAATTTGTGCGACCGGATGTCCATACAATATGCATGGGGTTAGCCGCTTCAATGGGATCTTTTATCCTGGT